AGAAATTATTATGATAATAGAAATTATGCTTTATGGAGTTGAGCATATTATTCTATTTTTTTTTTTTTTGAATTACTTTATTCTGCAGGAGAAAATGCTAGTCACAATATATATTTCAACGAACTAAGTCAATGAGTCATAAAGATATATAATATATTTATTTTATATAAAAAAAGATATAGATAAAAAAGTAGACAAATAAGACGTATTATTTTATATTAGAGTAGTGAGGAATTATGGGACAAAAAATACATCCGCTTGGTTTCAGACTTGGTACAACTCAAAATCATGATTCTATTTGGTTTGCACAACCAAGAAATTATTCCGAGAATCTAAAAGAAGATAAAATAATACGAGATTGTATCAAGAATTATATACAAAAAACCTCCGGTGTCGAGGGAATTGGACGAATAAAGATTAAAAAAAGAATCGATCTGATTCAAGTCATAATCTATATGGGACTTCCAACGTTATTAATGGAGGGTAAGCCTCGAAGAATCGAAGAATTACAGACTAATGTGCAAAAAAAACTTAATTGTGTGACCCGAAAAATTAACATTACAATTACAAGAATTCCAAATGCTTATAGCGACCCTAATATTCTTGCAGAATTTATAGCTGGACAATTAAAGAATAGAATTTCGTTTAGGAAAGCAATCAAAAAAGCTATTGAATTAGCTGAACAGGCAGGTACAAAAGGAGTTCAAGTACAAATTGCGGGACGTATCGACGGAAAAGAAATTGCACGTGTCGAATGGATTAGAGAAGGTAGGGTTCCTCTACAAACCATTCGAGCTAAAATTGATTATTGTTCCTATACAGTTCGAACTATTTATGGGGTATTAGGAATCAAAGTTTGGATATTTCTAAACAACGACTAATTTACTTTTCCTTATTTTTAGCTTTTGATAAAAGAAAAAATGACGAATTCTTATTACATTCTTATTCCCAAAAAAGAAATAACAAATTTTATAAGATTGAATAAAAAAATTGATTAATCATTTTATAGTGAAGGAGTTGCTATGCTTAGTGTGTGACTCGTTGGTTTTTTTTAGAGTGGTTAAATTTCTACAAAAATTCGTAGAATTAATTACTAAAGAATTAATAACCTACTCATCGCTTAACATTATCTGGATATAAAGAACCGCGGAAAATAGAAAATCAAAATAAAGATCTATGTGGTGATATAATTATAGCAACTGAAATAAAAAAGAATCTGATTATTAGTTGTAAAGCAATAAGAATATACAGATAAATGAAGGGGTGAAAGAAAGATAGAAAAAAAGATATCAATGATATAGAATTCTACTATGTAAAGGTCTATGGGTCATTTCATAAAAGGTAGTGTAATAAAGCATCAATATTCTAAATTCATCCATATATGGATGAATATATTCCTAGAATAGACAAATCAAGAGCTGCGAATCAATAAAACTGAGAAGGTTGATTCAACAAAAAAGAATAAAATAAATAAGAAAATTTTATGAAAATAAAATCTTATTAATATTAAAGAGGCTCCATTGTAGAATTTAGACCTAACCATAAATCGAAAAGCGATGGGAACGATGGAACCTGTGAATACCTAAGATTATATTAAATTTCATAATCTTACTGATTCATTAGATGGGATGGCGGACGGAACTAAGAATTCATTATTTTTTCAGGAGTTGTGGACTAACCCAACATTACATCTTAAATTTAGAATGAAAGAGTAAATATTCGCCCGCGAAAATGTGGATTTTTTTGAATTTAGAAATTTTTGCCAATATGATAATAAAAAAAAAGACAAATATGGATTCGTTAGAACCTTATATCAAAACAACATTATCTAGTTAGATATGGATAGCAAAAATGGTCTATAAGAATCCATATTTGGTTCTATATCAAAGCAAGATATACAAATTTCTAATAGATAAAATAAATTCTATGAAATGTCAAAAAATCCCGCGATTGTATTCTATTTTAAATTTAATTTATTTAATATTGTAATTTAAAATTACATTTTTTTGGTTAAATATTTTTGAATCGATTTATTCGCGAGGAGCCGTATGAGGTGAAAATCTCATGTACGGTTCTGTAATAGAGATGGAATTGAGAAAGAACCATCAACTATAACCCCAAAAGAACCAGATTCCGTAAACAACATCGAGGAAGAATGAAAGGAAAAGCCTATCGAGGTAATACAATTTCCTTCGGAAAATATGCTCTTCAGGCACTTGAGCCCGCTTGGATCACATCTAGACAAATAGAAGCAGGGCGACGGGCAATGTCACGAAATGTTCGCCGAGGTGGGAAAATATGGGTACGCATATTTCCAGACAAACCTGTTACAGTAAGACCTACCGAAACGCGTATGGGTTCGGGAAAAGGATCTCCCGAATATTGGGTAGCTGTCGTTAAACCCGGCAAAATACTTTATGAAATGGGAGGGGTCCCAGAAAATATAGCTAGAAAGGCTATTTCAATAGCGGCATCCAAAATGCCTATACGAACTCAATTCATTCTTTCAGAATAATCAATAATCATTAGAACGAAATAGGTCTTTAGTATGAAAAAAATGGTAATTGTTGGTTTCTTTTTTTTTTTTGAACACAGAATATTTTTTTTACTTCAACTTTTTGACTGAAAGATAGAAAAAAAGGATATGATTCAACCTCAAACCTATTTAAATGTAGCCGATAATAGCGGAGCCCGCGAATTGATGTGTATTCGAATCATAGGAGCTAGTAATCGACGGTATGCTTATATTGGTGACATTGTTGTTGCTGTAATCAAAAAAGCAGTACCAAATTCATCTTTAGAAAGATCTGAAGTGATCAGGGCTGTAATTGTACGTACTTGTAAAGAACTAAAACGTAGTAATGGTATAATAATAAAGTATGATGATAATGCGGCGGTTCTCATTGATAAAGAAGGAAATCCAAAAGGAACTCGAATTTTTTCCGCAATAGCCCGAGAATTGAGACAGTTAAATTTCACTAAAATAGTTTCATTAGCACCCGAGGTATTATAATACGAGATCGTGATATAGATATATTATTTAGGACTGGAATGAATAGGAAGGAAATCTATTTGAATATATATTTGAATAGAAGTGAAATAGATTCATAAATATATTAGATCTCACATATATACCTTATATACTTGTGTAATGATTATTCTATAATTATGAATATTTATATTAAGATTATTATATCTTATAAATATGAAAAGTATACATATTGATAAGTTATTAGAAATAGTAAGTCATTATATTAATTAATAAATATTTTTAAAACGAAAGAATAATAATAGATCAAAAAAAAAAAAGAAAAAGGAATGAAATCTATCTATCTATATATATTGAATATATATAGATAGATTCAAAATAAAAATTCGAATTCAGAATTCTATTTGTATAAAGTATATAAAAAACTACAAATAGAATTCTGAATTCGATATAATATTATCTATATAGTTTATAATAGGTCATTCATTTTCTTTCTATCTTTTTTTAGTTTTAGAATATTCTATATTCTAGATTTACATTATACTGATTAGACTAATTAGAATAATATTTTCTATCTATATATATAGTATTATTATATTCTCATATTCAATATTCGATATTTTATTGAATCAAAAAATAAAAAAACAAAAAACAGGAGCACGTTTATTATATCGAAAGTAAGGAGCAATAATCTATCGTGGGTAAAGATACTATCGCTGATATGCTAACTTTGATACGCAATGCTGACATGAATAGAAAAAGAACGGTTCAAATACCACTTACTAATATCACCGAAAACATTGTGAAAATACTTTTACGAGAGGGTTTTGTTGAAAACGTTAGAAAACATAGAGAAAGCAACAAATACTTTTTAGTTTTAACTCTACGGTATAGAAGAAATAGGAAAGAATCGTATAAAACTTTTTTAAATTTAAAAAGGATCAGTACACCTGGTCTACGAATCTATTCTAACTATCAACAAATTCCGAGAGTTTTAGGAGGAATGGGGATTGTAATTCTTTCTACTTCTAGGGGTATAATGACAGATCGAGAGGCTCGATTAGAAAGAATCGGCGGCGAAGTTTTATGTTATATATGGTAATGGTAAATTTGCCGATATCCGATTTGATTTCTATGAAAAAATTATATACATTATTGTAAATGGAGTAGAGAAGTAATGGATTTCTACTATTACTCCTGATACATTAGTGAATGTGTCAAGAGGATTTAACTAGAATAGAAATAAAAATTCATGAAGATTAAATTCCTGAATAACTTATGAGGGTATGTTCCAGATTGCTTTAGAGAAATAGAATTTAAATAAGATTCTAGGCTATGTTTAAAAAAAATTGGACGTACTTAATGTATACGACCGGTAAAGGAGAAAGAGGAAGTATAAGTCACTTCAATTTAATTTTTTAACTTTAACATGTTTTTTAGGAGGCACAATTATAAGTTAAAAATGTAAGGAAAACCTATTTTCTTCCAATAGATAGATTTGGCATTAAATTTTAGTTAAGGAGTTAAATTCAAAATATGAAAGTAGGAGCCTCTGTTCGTAAAATTTGTGAAAAATGTCGATTGATACGCAGGCGAGGTCGAATTATAGTAATTTGTTCCAACCCAAAACATAAACAAAGACAAGGATAATATTTTAACAAATATAAGGGCTTTCTATTAAAAAGAAAGTACCAAATGTACAAAAAAAAATGATATTAAAATTCAAATAAAAAATCTTATTAATATTCCATTTTCTTAAATAGTAAACAAAAAAATCTAAAAATTTAGATTCTATATTAGAATTTAGTTGATAGTTATAAGTATTCTAATTATTGCTTGATTTCAAAAATTGTATTCTATATTAATCGAATTATAGAATACAATAGAATAACTAGTTAAACAAGAGTAAAGAATTCTTTTTTGATAGGAAATGGATATATCCATATATTTCAGACTTATATTTTTTTAAATAATAAAAATGGCAAAATCTATACCAAAAATGGGTTCACGT